AAAGAAATACCCCGATGGTCCTACAAATTAATTACCGATTTAGAACAACAATCAGGAGAATATCAAGAAAACGTACCAATAGATCATCAAATTCGTTCAAGAAAGGGCAAACGTGTAGTAATTTTTACTGCTAACAGGGAGAATAGTGATTCTAATATTACGGATACTAATATGCCCGATGAAATCGACGAAGTGGCTTTGATACGTTATTCACAACAATCAGACTTTCGGCGGGATATAATCAAAGGTTCTATGCGAGCTCAAAGACGTAAAATAGTTATTTCAGAATTGTTTCAAGCAAATGTGCATTCCCTCCTTTTTTTTGAAAGACTACAAAAATGCCCTCTTTTTTCTTTTGATATCTCCGGATTGATTAAACTTTTTTTTCGAAATTGGGTGGGTAAGGGAGAAGCATTCAAAACGGTAGAGTATACAAAAGAACAAACAAAAAGAGAAGAAAAAAAAGAAAAGAACAAAAGAAAGGAAAAAGTTCGAATAGAGATAGCAGAGGCCTGGGATAGCATTCCACTTGCGCAAGTAATAAGAGGTTGTATGTTACTAACTCAATCTATTTTTAGAAAAAGTATTCTATTACCTTTATTAATAATTACAAAAAATATTGGCCGTATACTCCTATTCGAACTTCCTGAATGGGCTGAGGATTTACAGGAATGGAATAGAGAGGTACATCTTAAATGTACCTATAATGGGGTTCCATTATCCGAAACAGAATTTCCAAAAAATTGGTTGACAGATGGTATTCAGATAAAAATATTGTTTCCGTTCTGTCTGAAACCTTGGCGCAAATCCAAACTACGATCCTCTCAGAAAGATCTAATGAAAAAGAAAAAAGCAAAAGATGATTTTTGTTTTTTAACAATTTGGGGAATGGAAGCAGAACTTCCTTTTGGTCCGCCCCGAAAACGTCCTTCTTTTTTTAAACCCATTTTTAAGGAATTCAAAAAACAAATTGAAAAATTAAAAAAGAAGTATTTTCGAGTTCTAACAGTTTTCAAAGAAAAAACCAAATTACTTCGAAAGGTTTCAAAAGAAATCAAAAAATGGGTTATCGGAGGTATTTTTTTTATAAAAAAAATAATAAAAGAACTTTCAAAAGTAAATCCAATTCTATTGTTTAGATTAAGAGAAGTATATAAATCGAACGAACTTAAAGAAGAAAAAGATTCCATGATAAGCAATGAGATAATTCACGAATCATTTAGTCAAATTGCATCTCCGAGTTGGACAAATTCTCCATTGACAGAAAAAAAAACGAAAGATGTCACTGATAGAACAAGTACAATCCGAAATCAACTAGAAAAAATATCAAAAGAGAAAAAAAAAGTAACTCCAAGAATAAAAAATCTTAGTCCTAACAAAACAAATTATAATGCTAAAAGATTTGAAAAATGGCAAATATTAAAAAGAAGAAATGCTCGATTAATCTGTAAATTACCCTCCCTTTTAAAAATTTTCATTGAAAAAATCTATACAGATATATTTGTATCTATCATTAATATTCCCAGAATAAATACAGAATTTTTTCTTAAATTAACAAAAAAATTTATTGATAAATTGATTTACAATAATGAAAGAAAACAAGCAACAATTAATACAAAAAAGAAAACTCCAATTTCGTTTATTTCGGCTATAAAAAAGTCACTTGATAAGATTAGAAGTATTAAAGAAAATTCACGTATTTTTTATGACTTATCCTACATGTCACAAGCATATGTATTTTACAAATTATCACAAATAAAAATTAGTAACTCGGTAAGATCTGTTGTTCAATATCAAAATCAAAGAATACCCCCTTTTCTTAAGTCTAAAATAAAGGATTCTTTTGAAAGACAAGGAATGGATCATTCGAAATTAGCAAATAAGAAACTTCCGCGCTATGAAACGAATAAATGGAAAAACTGGTTAAAAGGGCATTTTCAATACCATTTATCTCAGATCAGATGGTCTAAATTAATACCAGAAAAATGGCGAAATAGAGTTCGCCAGCGTTGTATAGCCAAAAAGGCAAATTTTAGCAAGCAGCATTCATATGAAAAAGACCTGTTAGTTGGTTCCAAAAAAAAATCTGAAGTATATTTATTATCTACTGAAAAAGATAATTTTCGAAAATACTATAGATATAATCTTTTATCATATAAATTTATTAATTATGAAAATAAACCGGAATGCTTTTTTTATAGACCTCCCTTTCAAGGAAATAAGAAGCAAAAAATTTCTTATACTTATAACAGGTCTAAAACAAACCTTTTTGATATACGGAGGAACATCCCTATTCCAAATGATCTAGGGCAGGTTGATATTCCATATATGGAAAAACCAGCTGATAGAAAATATTTTGCTTGGAAAATTTTCAATTTTTATCTTAGACAAAAAGTCGATATTGAGGCCTGGATCCTAATTGATACCAATAGGTATCAAAATGCGCACATTCGTACTAACAACTCTCAAATAATTTCTAAAAAAAATATTTTATATCTTATGATTCCAGAAACCAATTCACAAAATTCCCACAAAGGGTTTTTTGATTGGATGGGAATGAATGAAAAAAGGCTAAAGCGTCCTATATCGAATCTGGAGTTTTGGCTCTTCCCAGAATTTGTGTTACTTTATAAGGCATATAAAATGAAACCTTGGTTTATACCAAGCAAATTACTTCTTTTAAATTTAAATAGTAGTAAAAATATAAATATTAATGAAAAGAAAAAGATAAATTTGTTGATAGCATCGAATAAAAAGCATCGAAATGAAGAAGAACCCATAAGCCAAGGAGATCGCGGATCTGTTTTCTCACAACAAAAAGATATTGAAGAAAATTATGCAAGCTCGGACATGAAAAAGGGGAAAAAGAAAAAACAATACAAAAGCAATACAGAAGCAGAACTAGATTTCTTCCTGAAACATTATTTGCTTTTTCAATTGAGATGGGACGCAACTTTGAATCAAAGAATGATCAATAATATCAAGATCTATTGTCTCCTGCTTAGACTGATAGATCCAAGAAAAATTACTATATCCTCCATTCAAAAGAGAGAAATGAGTTTGGATATAATGTTGATTCAAAAGAATTTGACTCTCTCAGAGTTGATGAAGAAAGGAGTATTGATTGTACAACCACTTCGTCTGTCTGGCAAAAAAGACGGACAATTTATTATGTACCAAACCATAGGTATTTCGTTGCTTCATAAGAGTAAGCATCAAATTAATCAAAAATATCAAGAGCAAAGATATGTTTCTAAGAAAAATTTTGATGAAACTATTTTACCACATCAAAGAATAACCGCAAATAGAGACAAAAAGCATTTTTATTTACTTGTTCCGGAAAATATTTTATCGTTTAAACGTCGTAGAAAAGTGAGAATTCTAATTTGTTTCAATTCAAAGAATATAAATTCTATAGATAGAAATCTAGTATTTTGGAATGAAAAGAACGTAACAAACAGCATCCAAGTTTCACATGACAATATTAATAGAGAGAAAAATAAATTAATGAACTTAAAGCTCTTTCTTTGGCCTAATTATCGATTAGAAGATTTAGCTTGTATGAATCGTTATTGGTTTGATACCAATAATGGCAGTCGTTTCAGTATGTTAAGAATACATCTGTATCCGCGATTGAAATTCTGTGAATAATACACTTTTTCTATATATCCTAGATCCTATTTCTATATACCCTAGAATATAAAATATAATTTATATAATTTCTAGGGTATATGAAAGTAAACAAATAGACAGATCATGCGCTTTTCTTATCTCACATCTCATTCGAGTATCCAATATGAAATGACTTTGAATAATATCTCAATTAGATCTCGAAATGAATTAACAGAAACTTCTGAATTTTAGGTCTAAATTTTTCGATGCGAAAATGTACCAATCGTTTTCTATTCCTATCTAAATAGAATTTCAAATTTGATTGATTGGTCTGAATTCAGAAAATTAGGAGTTATTTGCATTAAATTATTGTATATACCACATAAAAACTAATAGCATTATTATTACTGATCGGTAAAATCCATATCTGTACAAGGAAAAAGGAGCATTTTTTTATGGTAAAAAATTCAGTAATTTCGATTATTTTTCAAAAAGAAAACGAAGAAAATAAAGGGTCTGTTGAATTTCAAGTATTCAGTTTCACCACGAAGATAAGGAGACTTACTTCACATTTGGAATTGCACAAAAAAGACTTTTCATCTCAGAGAGGTTTGCGCAAAATTTTGGGAAAACGTCAACGACTACTAGCCTATTTGTCAAAAAGAAGTAGAGGACGCTATAAAGAATTAATTGATGAGTTGGATATTCGAGAAATAAAAACGCGTTAATTTGAAGCACGATACCATTTGATGAGCTTAGTCATTTAAATTTGAATGAACTTCTTTTTACTTTCAGAAATGCATGGAAGACTGACTCGGGAAAAACTTATGATTACACCAATTACAAGAAATGACCTTATGATAGTGAATATGGGGCCTCACCACCCATCAATGCATGGTGTTCTTCGACTGATCGTTACTCTCGATGGTGAAGATGTTATTGACTGTGAACCTATATTAGGTTATTTACATAGAGGAATGGAGAAAATTGCGGAAAATCGAACAATTATACAATATTTGCCTTATGTAACACGTTGGGATTATTTAGCTACCATGTTTACAGAAGCAATAACTGTAAATGGACCTGAACAGCTAGGCAATATTCAAGTACCTAAAAGGGCTAGCTATATTAGAGCTATTATGCTGGAGTTGAGTCGTATCGCTTCCCATTTGTTATGGCTTGGCCCTTTTATGGCAGATATTGGGGCACAGACCCCCTTTTTCTATATTTTTCGAGAACGAGAATTGATATATGACCTATTCGAGGCTGCTACCGGTATGCGCATGATGCATAATTATTTTCGTATCGGAGGGGTCGCTGCTGATCTACCTTATGGATGGGTAGATAAATGTTTGGATTTTTGCGATTATTTTTTAACTGGGGTTGCTGAATATCAAAAGCTTATTACCCGAAATCCTATTTTTTTAGAACGAGTGGAAGGCGTAGGTATTATTGGCGGAGAAGAAGCACTAAATTGGGGTTTATCGGGGCCAATGCTACGAGCTTCCGGAATACAATGGGATCTTCGTAAAGTTGATCGTTATGAGTGTTATGACGAATTTGATTGGGAGATTCAATGGCAAAAAGAAGGAGATTCATTAGCTCGTTATTTAGTACGAATTGGTGAAATGACAGAATCCATAAAAATAATCCAACAAGCCTTGGAAGGAATTCCAGGGGGGCCGTATGAGAATTTAGAAAGCCGGCGCTTTGATAGAATAAAAGACCCTGAATGGAATGATTTTGAATATCGATTTATTAGTAAAAAGCCTTCTCCCACTTTTGAATTGTCCAAGCAAGAACTTTATGTAAGAGTCGAAGCGCCAAAAGGAGAATTGGGAATTTTTCTGATCGGAGATCAGAGTGTTTTTCCTTGGCGATGGAAAATCCGACCGCCGGGGTTTATCAACTTGCAAATTCTTCCGCAGTTAGTTAAAAGAATGAAATTGGCTGATATTATGACGATACTAGGTAGTATAGATATCATTATGGGAGAAGTTGATCGTTGAAATGATAATTGATATAATAGAAATAGAAGCTATCCATTCTTTTTCCAGATTGGAATCCTTAAAAGAATTTTATGGAATCATAGGGATGCTTGTCCCTATTTTCATTCTTGTATTAGGAATCACACTGGGTGTTCTAGTAATTGTTTGGTTAGAAAGAGAAATAGCCGCAGGGATACAGCAACGTATTGGACCCGAATACGCGGGGCCTTTGGGAATTCTTCAAGCTTTAGCCGATGGTACAAAACTACTTTTCAAAGAAAATATTCTTCCATCTAGAGGAGATACTCGTTTATTCAGTATTGGTCCATCCATAGCAGTCATATCCATTTTACTAAGTTATTCAATAATTCCCTTTAGTTGTCGCTTTATTCTAGCTGATCTTAGTATTGGTGTTTTTTTATGGATCGCCATTTCAAGTCTTGCTCCCGTTGGATTGCTTATGTCAGGATATGGATCAAATAATAAATATTCCTTTTTAGGTGGATTAAGGGCTGCTGCTCAATCAATTAGTTATGAAATACCATTAACTCTATGTGTATTATCAATATCTCTACGTGTGATTCGGTGAGACATAAAAATTCCCCCATTTCTTTTCTTTCTAACAAGAAAGTCAAATGATTTGAATATCGATTTTTTTATTCATCATTGAGTTGATGAATTAAACCAGATAGTTCTATGAGTGAAATAAAACGGCTTACAAATTTGCTGTTAAAAGAATGAAATCTCATTTCCTACGTACAAGAATAAGAATTAAGTGAAAGTAAACATAAGCAGTCAAGGCTGTTTACCCCAAGATTGGCTGATTAGTCATCATGACTTGAAGCGGGTTTAAAAGATCAATTGTATGGGTTTTTTCTATACTATTACCATAGCATAGATGTATTATCCTAATGAAAGATTAAAAAAACGAGTGGATGGTTAGGAAGACCAAGATACACAAAGGATTAGTAATGGAGATTCTGAAAATTATCCAATAGGATATTTTTGTTATAGAAAAATAATTCGAATTGGGGCTTTAAGTTGGTAGAAATTCTTAAGAAGTACTCCCCACGATTTCGACCCAGAGTATGTTCCTGTCCACCGATTAAGTAAATAACTATCAAAACGAAGAAATCTTTTACTTTTGATAATGCGAATAATACCTCTTTTCTGAGAAAGGAGAATAGGAACGAAATCCAATTCTTGTTATGCAATGCCTAAATTCTTTTTCGTAATCGAAAACGAGAAGTTGAAATATCTATGGGATATGGGATATTCCTCTAAAAAGTATTTTTTCTCATTCAAGAATAAGTTTTTAATCAAAAAAGAAAAATGAAAATTTTTAAAATATGAGATCAATTCAGAAGCACTTTTTTATTATAATTATAAATATAGCAGACAGAATTCCATTAGTCTAATTCTAGGCCTTAGGATAAGAGTTTTATTCTCTATCGATCCTACCATCAAGATAAATTTGAAAGGTTCTTAGATTTATTTGTGACCTATGAGGAGCCGTATGAGGTGAAAATCTCATGTACGGTTCTGTAATAGCGATGAAAGCAGTGATGTTATTGTCGACTATGATTATCTAACAGTTTAAGTACAGTTGATATAGTTGAAACACAATCCAAATATGGTTTTTGGGGATGGAATTTGTGGCGTCAACCTATAGGGTTTATCATTTTTCTAATTTCTTCTCTAGCCGAGTGTGAGAGATTACCTTTTGATTTACCAGAAGCAGAAGAAGAATTAGTAGCTGGTTATCAAACCGAATATTCAGGTATAAAATTTGGCTTATTTTATGTTGCTTCGTATCTAAATCTACTAATTTCTTCATTATTTGTAACAGTTCTTTACTTGGGGGGGTGGAATCTTTCTATTCCAAACCTATTTGGTCCTGAGTTATTTGACATAAATCAAAGAGGGAAGGTTTTTGGAACAATAATCGGTATCTTTATTACACTGGCTAAAACTTATTTGTTCTTATTCATTTCTATTGCAACAAGATGGACTTTACCAAGACTGAGAATGGACCAACTATTAAATCTTGGATGGAAATTTCTTTTACCTATTTCTTTGGGTAATCTATTATTAACGACTTCGTTCCAACTTCTTTCACTGTAAAGGAATAGAATATTCTATTCTTCATAACTTGTCTCAAACAAGAGAAAGAAACGAGTAAATTTATTTATAGATATTCCGACATGTTCCCTATGCTAACTCGGTTCTTGAACTCTGGTCAACAAACAATACGAGCTGCCAGGTACATTGGTCAAGGTTTCGTGATTACCTTGTCCCATGCAAATCGTTTACCTGTAACTATTCAATACCCCTACGAAAAATTGATTACATCAGAACGTTTCCGAGGCCGAATCCACTTTGAATTTGATAAATGCATTGCTTGTGAAGTATGTGTTCGTGTATGTCCTATAGATTTACCCGTTGTAGATTGGAAATTGCAAATGGATATTCGAAAGAAACGATTACTTAATTACAGTATTGATTTTGGAATTTGTATATTTTGTGGTAATTGTGTTGAGTATTGTCCAACAAATTGTTTATCAATGTCCGAAGAATATGAGCTTTCTACTTATAATCGTCATGAATTGAATTATAATCAAATTGCTTTAGGTCGGTTACCGGTCTCAATAATTGAAGATTACACAATTCGAACAATTTCTTCGAATTTACCTCAACTCAACAATGTATAAAACTCTCGATTTACAAAACATTTATAAAAAAAAAAGCTTTTGAAATTTTTTGGAGTTAAAGGAATCAGGTTTTTGCTTGGTGAATACAAAAGAACGGTTAGTTGGTGAGGGTCGTGGCTTGATTTTCATTTAAAATGAGTTTCTATTCGAATAATGTAATGATTTAATAATATAAAATATAAAGATAAAGTTTTAACCTTTGCTTTCGAAACGAAAAAAAAGCAGTCCTGTATTTACATCAATCCAAATCATCCCGATTCATTCAAATTCAATTAAATTAATATGTATATGTTAAAATAAAAAAAAGGATAACTTTTTTTTTCCTGGTCAGGTCAACAAAGACATGAAATATTTCGATTTTTTTGATAAAATCAAATGGATTTACCCGGACCAATACACGATTTTCTTTTAGTCTTTCTAGGATCGGGTCTTATATTAGGAAGTCTGGCAGTAGTATTACTTCCGAATCCAATTTATTCGGCCTTTTCGTTGGGATTGGTTCTTTTTTGTATATCCTTATTCTATATTCTATCGAACTCATATTTTGTAGCTGCTGCGCAGCTCCTTATTTATGTAGGAGCTATAAATGTTTTAATAATTTTTGCTGTGATGTTTATGAATGGTTCAGAATATTACAAAGATTTTCATCTTTGGACCGTTGGGGATGGGGTTACTTCAATGATTTGTACAAGTCTTTTTATTTCACTAATTACTACTATTCCAGATACGGCCTGGTATGGGATCAGCTGGACTACAAAATCAAATCATATTTTAGAACAAGATTTGATAAGTAATAGCCAACAAATTGGAATTCATTTAGCAACGGATTTTTTTCTTCCGTTTGAACTCATTTCAATAATCCTTTTAGTCGCTTTAATAGGTGCTATTTCTATAGCTCGTCAATAAGAAATCAACAAGTAATTCAAATCGAATTAACTAACACAAAAGCTATAATTTGTTAATTTGAATTACTTTTTTTTTAATCGAATAGAAAGGCTTTCGTTTTATATCGATCTATTTCCAATCTATTTTCCTGTTTCATATTTGTTATTTGTTAGAATCGAGTCTATTCAATTATTGTTCAGATTAAAACGAATCAAAATTGATAAGGAGTTGATTAATGATGCTCGAACATATACTTGTTTTGAGTGCCTATTTATTTTCTATTGGTATCTATGGATTGATCACAAGTCGAAATATGGTTAGAGCCCTTATGTGCCTTGAACTTCTATTAAATTCAGTTAATATAAATTTTGTAACATTTTCTGATATTTTTGATAATCGTCAATTAAGAGGAGACATTTTTTCAATTTTTGTTATAACTATTGCAGCCGCTGAAGCAGCTATTGGACCGGCTATTGTTTCATCAATTTATCGTAACAAAAAATCAACTCGTATTAACCAATCAAACCTGTTGAATAAATAGTATTCATTGTACCGGTGGAAAATTGAATATTTAGAAATAAGTTCAAATTAATAGGTTTGAGACCTGTAAGGTATGATTGTGGTTGCAAAAATACAAGAAATCAAAGTATTTTGGTCCTTTTTGATAAAGAAATTCGGAAGAAAATTTATTATGATCACTCATTGATTCGTCCGGTATCTAACTTATAGGATTCATTTATAAGTTAGTTTACTAGATCGAAAATTTATGACGTTCAAAATGTATAGATCCAATGTCACATTCAGTAAAGATTTATGATACATGTATAGGATGTACCCAATGTGTCCGGGCGTGCCCCACCGATGTATTAGAAATGATACCTTGGGATGGATGTAAAGCTAAACAAATTGCTTCTGCCCCAAGGACCGAAGACTGCGTTGGTTGTAAGAGGTGTGAATCCGCGTGTCCAACGGATTTTTTGAGTGTTCGGGTTTATTTATGGCATGAAACAACTCGCAGTATGGGTCTAGCTTATTGATACATTCCATAAAACTCTACTTGAATCCATTTTTCTTTTTTTTTTTACCGACAAAATCCGTGCTCAAAATAAAATTCAATTGAGCACGGATTTTTCTGGCCCAAGCGTATCTTGTCTTTACCACGAACCATTTTCCTTGTTTAACAATAATTGTGGTTTTGCCAATATTTGCAGGTTGCTTAATTTTTTTTCTTCCACATAGGGGAAATAGAGTAATCCGTTGGTATACTATATGTATATGCATTTTAGAGCTTCTTCTAACGACTTATGCGTTTTGCTATCATTTTCAATCAGACGACCCATTAATCCAACTAATAGAGGATTATAAATGGATCCTTTTTTTGGATTTTCATTGGAGATTAGGAATAGATGGACTCTCTATAGGACCCATTTTACTAACGGGATTCATCACTACTTTAGCTACTTTAGCGGCTTGGCCAGTTACTCGAGATTCTCGATTATTTCATTTCCTGATGTTAGCAATGTACAGTGGACAAATAGGATTATTTTCTTCTCGAGATCTTTTACTTTTTTTTCTCATGTGGGAGTTAGAATTAATTCCCGTTTATCTACTTGTATCCATGTGGGGAGGAAAAAAACGCCTGTATTCGGCTACAAAATTTATTTTGTACACGGCAGGGGGTTCTATTTTTCTTTTAATGGGAGTTCTGGGTGTCGGTTTATATAGTTCTACTGAACCAACATTAAATTTTGAAATATTGGCTAATCAGTCCTATCCCGCGGCCTTGGAAATATTATTTTATAGTGGATTTTTTCTTGCTTTTGCTGTCAAATTACCAATCATACCCCTACATACATGGTTACCAGATACCCACGGAGAAGCGCATTATAGTACTTGTATGCTTCTAGCCGGAATCTTATTAAAAATGGGAGCGTATGGATTAGTTCGGATCAATATGGAATTTTTTCCTCATGCTCATTCTCTATTTTCTCCTTGGTTGATAATAGTGGGCGCAATGCAAATAATCTATGCAGCTTCAACATCTCTGGGTCAACGGAATTTAAAAAAAAGAATAGCCTATTCCTCTGTATCTCACATGGGTTTTATAATTATAGGAATTGGTTCTATCACGGATATGGGGCTCAACGGAGCCCTTTTACAAATAATCTCTCATGGATTTATCGGTGCTGCACTTTTTTTCTTGGCCGGAACAACTTATGATAGAATACGTCTTCTTTATCTTGATGAAATGGGTGGAATAGCTATCCCAATGCCAAAAATGTTCACGATGTTCAGTAGTTTTTCGATGGCCTCCCTCGCATTACCAGGTATGAGTGGTTTTGTTGCCGAATTAATAGTATTTTTTGGATTAGTTACTAGTCCAAAATTTCTTTTAATGACAAAAATCCCAATTACTTTTGTAATGGCAATTGGAATGATATTAACCCCTATTTATTTATTATCTATGTTACGCCAGATGTTCTATGGATACAAAATATTTAACGGCCCAAACTCTTATTTTTTTGATTCTGGGCCGCGAGAATTATTTCTTTCAATATCTATTTTTTTACCCGTACTCGGTATTGGTATATACCCAGATTTCGTTCTTTCACTATCAGTTGAAAAGGTTGAAGTTATCCTATCTAATTCTTTTTATAGATCGTTTTTTTATTGATAAAAAAATGAAAAAAAAACGATCTTATCGTTTCCAAAAAGGTTCGTTGTACAATGAAAAAAAAAAGAAGGCTTTTTCTTCTCTTGTGTTAAGTAAAAAAAAATAAATTTGAACTAGAACTGGCGAGAGTGCCGCGAATCAAAGTCACGGGGCTCTCGCTAGTTCACACAAAGTGATATTCATATGCGTTGTATGCTTTTCTATTCCTATTCGTAAGTAGTAAGCTTTTTGAATTTAATTAGATGTTAATGTAAATGAACCATAACTATGTAACCCTATTCCTAATAGATTTACTCCAAAATAGCATATCCAAATTATAAGAAACCCAATAAACGCTACAATTGCTGAATTTGTACCCTTCAATTTTATATTTGTTTGAGTATGTAAATAAATTGCAAATATGATCCAAGTAATAAAGGCCCAAGTTTCTTTTGGGTCCCAACTCCAATAGGATCCCCATGCTTCGTTAGCCCATACTGCTCCAGAAAGAATTCCTATCGTTAAAAAGAGAAATCCTAGACTAATAACCCGATAACTCCAATAATCCAATTGTTGAATCAATTGCGACTTATAATAATTTATTGGAGAAAAAAAAGAAGTTTTTTGTAAAACATTTTTTCCTTTTCCTTCATTCATGAATTTGACTTTACCAAGTAAAAATGACTCATTTAAATTTAATAAACGATTATTCGTAGAAAAAAATCTTCTATTTTTTCTAACTGTAATGACTAGAAGTGATACTGATAATAATGATCCACATAAAAGGGCTACATATCCTAATATCATCATACTTACATGCATTATTAACCACTCGGACTGAAGAGCGGGTACTAATATTGTGGATTCGTGTATTTCAGTTAAAAGACCTGAGGTAGCAAATCCCTGAGAAAAAATAGCACTTGGGCTAATTATTGTGTTTAGAATATTTTTTTCTTTTTTGAAATATGGAACGATATAAATAAAAGAAAAACTCCATGAAAGGAAGATTAACGATTCATATAAATCACTTAGTGGAAAATGTTTTGAATAAATCCAACGAGAAATTAATAATCCTGTTATACACAAAAAGATCATTTTCATGCCCTTTTCGGATGAATCATATAGTTTTACGATTTCATCGACAAAAAGGGTTATCAAATGAATTGTAATTAGAATTGAAACAGTCGAAAAAGAAATATGAGTTAATATATGCTCTAAAGTTGAAAATATCATAAAAAAAAGTTCCTTAATTATAAAATCGAAATCCGAAATTAAATTCATTATTATTCATTATAGGATCTATTTTATTTTTTTAGGACATGTCATGCCGCCACTCGGACTCGAACCGAGATGCTCTAGCACTGCTTCCTAAGAGCAGCGTGTCTACCAATTTCACCATAGCGGCTTGTCTTGACCCTATAATAGCCTATGAATAAGAAATCGTCTAGATTTAAGAATGCAATATTTTGTTGGAAAGATTCAAATTGATGAATACAAATTTCTTCAAATATGTACTTGAAGGTTCATTGTTTTAGTTTTATTGTGGGTTTTAGACTCTTCTCGACTGGAACTCTTGTAAAAGCAGCAAGTTTTACTATGCATTAAGCCCCCCCAAAAAAACATTTTTTTAAATTTACCGTTTTTGAGTTATTTGATTTTAATTTAAAAAAGTACAACCCAAAAATCAGTTTTATGAATGAACAAAAAAAGATTTTAGATTATTCAAAATTCACACCTATTTATCCAGAATATTTTCATTAAGTGTTTTTGCGTGAATTGATGGGGATAGATATATGGGCTCTATATAAGAATTTATAGAAATTAAAAAGTAAGAAAGTTGTGCAAAAAATATTTATAGTACAAATAGGTTGATGGGAAAAAAAGATTCCCGTCCTGGCAAAAAAATATACGAAAATTTTAATCGAGTATCGTGTGTTTTTTTTGTTAAAAAAACTTTGTTTGAATTCGGTCAAAGTAACCAGAAGAATTCCATTTCCCATTGATTAATTCACCAGGAAATGGAATTGGGGAATTTTTTTTTTTGAAACGGAAGGGTTCCATTTTGGAGTCAGGTCGATTTATATTGTTCTAAGGTTTTCCGCTTTATTTCTTAATAACTTATTTTTTGATTTTATTTGTTTGTCGCACAAAAAAACTTTTTGAAGTCCCGGTAGAAAGAGATTTCCCTAAAGAAAATGCTTTTAACGCCGCCCAATAGCCTTTCCTTTTCCAAAAATTTTTACGAATACGCTTTTTTGATGCAGAAGTACGTTTTTTTGGAACTGCCATTTAAATAAAATGAAGAGATTACTCATTCGTATAGCTGGATGTGAAAGACATCTATTGTTCAAAAAAAATCTGCGCTTGTCTAGATAATTTTTTTCTAAAATTATAAAAGAATAGACTATGAACGATATGGTAAAATCGCATAAAATTTTTCTAAAAAAAAGAAGAATATTTTTAGTAACTTGTCCAGATTTGACTTGAATTTTCAAATTAGAAGGAGACTCGTAATTAATCTTTGTCTTTCATATGATTTGACCAATTGGAACTTCTTGATTTGAATATTTGCAATATTTACAAGAAATTCAGAAAGAATAAGTAAAAAGAAATAAAAATAAAAAAAAAATATTTTTATATTTTAGTTAGTGCATATTTTCATTTTTTTATTGACTCCTTTCAAAAGAAGTAAAATCCGATAAATCGGAAACAATTAATTATGAATTTCAATTTTCTTATGCAACAAACATATCAATATGGGTGGATTTTACCTTTCGTTCCACTTCCAGTTCCTATGTTAATAGGAGTGGGCCTTCTTCTTTTTCCGACAGCAACAAAAAATCTTCGTCGTATGTGGGCTTTTCCAAGTATTTTATTGTTAAGTATAGTCATGATTTTTTCAACTAATCTGTCTATTCAGCAAGTAAACAGCAGTTCTATCCACCAATATGTATGGTCTTGGACACTCGATAATGATTTTTCTTTAGAATTCGGCTGCTTGATCGATCCACTTACTTCTATTATGTCAATGTTAATCACTACTGTTGGAATCATGGTTCTTATTTATAGTGATAATTATATGGCTCACGATCAAGGATACTTGAGATTTTTTGCTTATATGAGTTTTTTCAGTACTTCCATGGTAGGATTA